TTCGTATTCTTCCTTTCTCTTGTTCGGATAAAAAACGATTACACGGAAAATATTTTAGGGAATAAAAAAAACAAGGATGCATATCCAAATTGATGATGCATGTATAATAAAAAGCATATATATATATAATAAAGAATATATAATAAAGAATATATAGCGGGTAGCGGGAATCGAACCCGCATCGTTAGCTTGGAAGGCTAGGGGTTATAGTCGACGTTGGTTGATCATTTTTAACGTTTCTAATTCAAAACCGAACATGAAATTTTGGTTTCATTCGGCTCCTTTATAGAAGATCGATGTATTCCCAAAGAGAAAAATTAGATCCATAACATCTATGTTAGCTTTTCTGCATGAATCCGTCCAAAGCTACTTGCTTTCTAGATGATCCCTCTAGAGGAGGGGGATTATACTAAATCCATTTAGTCTAGTTACTTCGTTCCCTATTTCCACTCGCAGGATCCTGAGGAAAAAAATTTGGTTTCCACCGAGCTGAAACAATATGCTGATGGTTCTAGTAAACCAAAACCATCGTTTTATAGCTATTTGGCTTCAATTTCCCTTTTACAAAAAAAAATTGAAGATCTAGTTACGATTGGAAATAAACTTTTATATCTTCATCCATAGATCCTTTACTCATACTCATTCAATTGGAAGAGTTAATCCAATTCAAAAAAATTATGCTTCGCGACTCCATATCCATAATCCAATCTTTTTTATTCAATTTCTAATTGGCCTTTGGATACAAATCGTGAGAATGTATATTCTTCCTCAAATATGCTATTGAGAGGTAAAGGATTAAACCTTTTTAAGAAATAAAGTTTTTGATCGGAATATGAAACTGAAAGACCCCTTAACTATTTAATTAAGTTTTTGATAGAACGAATCACACTTTTACCACTAAACTATACCCGCTACATATTTATTATTGTATATGAATGGACCATTTGTCGAACAAAAGAGTGAGGCGCAATCAAGATAGCACCAGAATCATGAAAATTCTAGCGTTGACACTTCGTCTCGCCGGGGACTTAAATAGGCGGCGAAGAGCAGAAAGCTTACTTAAATAACATAAAAAAAAAGTTTATAATAAAATAACTTATAAGTTATATTATAATGTTTATTTATATAACATTATAATATAACTTATATATCTTCATTTTATATATCTTTATTTTATATCTTTTTTATATAATCTTATACTTATATCTTTTTTATATATCTTTATTCTTTTTTTTCTTTATAATATAAAATTTTTATATATTTATTATAAATTTATATATTTATTATAAATATATATATATATATTATTTATAATTATAATAAATAAAGAATATAATTTAATAGAATATAAATAAAAGAATATATATAAAAAAAAATAGATAAATAAAAAAGGAAAACGAAGGTTTTTTTCTTCACGTGTCACATCACATAAAAAATTTTCCATTTTTAAATGGGGATGGGGAGAGATGGCTGAGTGGACTAAAGCGGCGGATTGCTAATCCGTTGTACGAGTTATTCGTACCGAGGGTTCGAATCCCTCTCTCTCCGCTTCTTCTGATTACTTGAGACTTTCGAATTCGAAGGAATTTCGATCCCTTGATTTTATCATAGCATAGGTAAATGTATGGAATACATAAAATCATAAGAAAAAAATTTCGAAAAAGCAGGAAAAACTAAAAATATCTTTTTTTTATTCCTCACGTCCAGGATTACGCCCTGGATCATTAGATAAAAATCCGAAGATGAAGAGAGAAATAAAGAATATCACTACTGTATAAACGAATAGTTTGAGAGTAAGCATTACACAATCTCCAAGATCTTTTTTTTTGAAAAAGGGAATAGATTACTTATTTTTTACCACATACACTATTTTGTTTTGACATGACACCCCCCAAAAAATGAAGTGTTTTTTGAAAAGAAAGTCATTTTCACGAATTTCTTTGGAATAAGATTTTGATTCCTTCGTTATCAAAAATTTCTTGTCATATGATTAGGTATTGTAGGCAACCTAATAAAATCTTTGCTCACTGTAAGGTCAGAACGAGGAAATAAGCTGATCAAAATTCATCGCCGCGGTTATTCAATATACAAGAATTTCTATTTTTGAATCGAGGGTTCATAATGTAAGACTTATCTGGTCTTATCAATTTTTAGAATTTTTATTTATCGAATAAATCATGAATTTAGCAGAGTATTAAATCATCGAAAACTTACAGCAGCTTGCCAAACAAAGGCTAAGAGAAAAAAAAGTACAGGTATGACAGGCATAACATCTACGATTGGATTTAAAAAGGCATAAGCTTCGGGCAATTTGGCGAAGAAAAAACTACTCGAATAAAAGACAGAATTAAGACAGATGCAGATTAAACTAAAGATATTAAGCATAACAAAATTTCGTTCTTGTAGATTAGATAATTTTATTCTGATTGAGTTTTTTTTTTATAAGGGAAAAAAAAGACAAGTCAAAAAATCTTTCTTTTTCTTCGAACTCTCCCAAATAAAAATCCTTCCTTCCATTCTCAAATGAGAATACAAGGAATTCCATTTTCATACAATATCTTAACTGAATTCCATGTAATGATCAATGAATTTTTTTGATTCTATATCTACATGTGTTGAATCCTAGCAAAAATATATTCCCAATGTATTTATTGGGTTGGGATTGACGAATAACCAATACCAATATTAATGTTTATTAGTGTCGAATAGAAATTCTAAATGGGGCGTGGCCAAGCGGTAAGGCAGCGGGTTTTGGTCCCGTTACTCGGAGGTTCGAATCCTTCCGTCCCAGATCGTTTCCATCAGAAACGAAAGATGGGATCACATTATATCCCACATGAAACATAAAATTGTTAACGAGAACAATCTTTTGTTCTGAATTCTAAGAATCATTCTTAGAATCATATTTTTTCTTTCATTTGGTTTCTCACAAACGTAATCAAGTGTCAAATGTGGGTGGAAATAAATATCTTTTTTTTTAATTCAAAAAAGAAATTCTGGGTTTATCATTCACATTCAGGATATGCTCGTACTACTCAATATTCATTTTAAAGTTAGTTACTTATGGAAACTTTATGTCCCATATCTATGAAATGTCAATTCTCACACGAAGCATTCTGAATCGAAATGTGAATGAAAGAAAGGCCTCTTTATTCCCTTACCAAGGGTAAAAAGCCTAAAGTAAATAAATGGGGTATCCCAATTCCACAGTCTATGTGGAGACTAAAGAGTAGGGAGTTTTTGGTACTAATTTCATCACTGGTCTTAAAACTTCTAAAGCTGGTGTGGGAAAAAAATAGTAAAAACGAATTGATCTGGACCCCATTTTTTTGTATTTTATCTGGTTCATCTTATATCTTATCCGGTTCAAATGAATAATTGTAAATCAATGTAATGTAGCGATTGGGGGGAAATTCGTATATTGCATCTACTTGACTTTATGGAATTGATGGAAAAGAAAAATTCTTGAACCTGAAGTAAAACAAAATCTGTATTGTATAAAATAAAATAAAAAAGTTTGCTTAATAATTGATTTTTTTCCGGGATTGGAAATCTATTAATATTAAAGGTTCTTCTTTTGAGGTTTATAGTTTATTTGTTCGAGAAAAATGGATCCTTCATGATTGATCGTCCCGAACAATCTTTTTAAGATGTAAATAAGTCTTAAGCAAACTTTTTTATTCGTCTTTTTTAGAAATATGTTTCATTCATATGATAGAATATAGAGTTAAATAAATTGGATCCTTGCTGAGCCTTCCCCGGATAAATACTTATTTATCTATCCATAGATAGATAGATAGAAAGTATGTACTATTATATACCGGTATACACACACCGGTTGAGCCAATGACTATTCATGATTCCATATTGAATCAATTACATACCGGTTTGAAATAAAATTAGAGGAATGTTATGTTAAAACTTCGTTTGAAACGATGTGGTAGAAAGCAACGTGCGACTTGAAGGACATGATCGGCTGTGGATTCTTACATCCACCATTTTCTATAGGAATGAAGATGTTCTTGGCTCGACATAGTTTGTTCTGCTCTGTTAGGAACCTAATTTGTGTTAGGTTGTAAGTAAATAGTACATGATGGAGCTCGAGCAGAAAGGATTGATTCGTTTATCAGGGGGAAGAATCTAGGGTTAGTAACTATCAATAAGTTAGACCAACTTTGTAAGTATATCCTCAATATATAAATCGAAAGGTTAAAAGATCGAAAAATCAAAGAAGTTTGAAAAATAAAAAGTAAAATTTTTCAGAATTGGTAAAACTATTTCGATCAAAAGTGTATCACAAGGGAATCCACCGTTCATATTCTATTTCTATAGTTCATATTCTATTTCTATAGTATAGAAAAAAATAACAAAAAACAAAAAAGGTATGTTGCTGCTCTTTTGAAAGGAGTAAGGATCACCGAAGTAATGTCTAAACCCAATGATTTCACAAAGCAAAGATAAAGGATTCCGGAACAAGTAAACACTATTTTCAATTGTCTCAACAATTGAATCAGAATGAGGAATAAAAATAGATTCGAGATGAGACAAACAAAAGAGGTTAGAGACGGCTCAATAAATGTCTAAGGGTTTCCCTTCGAACTCTGTCAGAATTACCCAACTTGAGTTATGAGTACGAATGAGATTTCTTTTTTTCTGTAAGGAAGAATAAAAAAACGACTCAAATCATAGTCTAATTCATGATTTTATGGATCCATTTGCCATTATATACATATACAGAAATTTAGAATCCTTTTTTCTCGAGCCGTATGAGGAGAAAACCTCCCATACGTTTCTAGGGGGGGCATTGTTTATTTACATCTATTCCAATGAGCCATCTACCGAATCGTTGCAATTGATGTTCGATCCCGAAGAGAAGGAAGAGATCTTAGAAAAGTAGGTTTTTACGATCCGATAAAGAATCAAACTTATTTAAATGTTCCTGTTATTCTATATTTCCTTGAAAAAGGTGCTCAACCTACGGGAACTGTTTGTGATATTTTAAGGAAGGCAGAATTATTTCAAGAAAGAACTTCGATTCGAGTTAATTAAAGTAAAAAAAAAAAAATTAATAAATAAAAAAAGGGGTGGGGGGGGGGTAACTAGTATCTATCTTTGTGTAATTATTTACATTTACACACAATTTGCCTTTTTCTTGCTGTATTCATACTTAATTTACTTTTTTTCTTGTTTTGTTTGTTGCGGGAATCCACCAACAAACAAGGGGTTAATCTTGCTTATTGTACCTCTATTGATTGAATAAACCCGAGATTTTTTCTTTACTTTACCTCTTTCGTATTTTTTTCATCCAAATTTCTTATTTATGTTTATGTTGTGCCAATCCAACACAAGTCCTTATTTGATTTACTTAAATATGTTTTCTTAATATTGGATTCATATTGACAATGGTGCATCGAAGAAATATAATTCGATCGTAGATAAATAGATCCGTTTATCTCCACCTCATATTGGTTTTTTTTACTTCACTTCAGTCAAATGATGGGTTTGCCCTGCCGGATTTACTGGCATACAAGATGTATTTTCTTAACGAAAAAGAAAAGAAAATTGATAAATAAAATGGCGGTTTGTCACAATTTTGACATCTCTATTGGGAATCTGTTGTTGTTTAATCCGATCTGTCCATTTTGATATTTTGGTGTTTTTAATTGATCAACAAAAACAAATCTTTCTTTTCGATTTGTTCTAGTTCAATGTTTTGACGGGGTCGTGCAGTGCAATTCAATTGACTTTTTTATTTTGACCGTATTTACATATATATCCTATTTATTTTATTTTTATTCGGGTTGCTAACTCAACGGTAGAGTACTCGGCTTTTAAGTGCGACTATGATCTTTTACACATTTGGATGAAGCAACAGATTCGTCCAGACTATTGGTAGAGTCTATAAGACCACGACTGATCCTCAAAGGTAATGAATGGAAAAAACAGCATGTCGTAATAAAATATTATTATTTTATTATTAAATTTATTATTTAATTAAATATTATTTAATTAAATTTTATTTAATTAAAGTAGAACTTTGAGTTTATCCTTACCGGATCGTTACAATTTTTTTTTTCTTTTTGTTTGGAAGTGAAAAAAAAATTCACATTTACAGTTGGGTCTAGTGAATAAATGGATAGAGCCCTATGGCTCTAATTCTGGTGAAATAAAAAGCAACGAGCTTTTGTTCTTAATTTGAATGATTACCCGATCTAATTAGACGTTAAAGATAGATTAGTGCCTGATGCGGGAAAGGGTGGGTTCTTCTGTGAGTGGACCATTGATTTTCTTTCTTTTTTTTTTTTAATGAATCCTAATTATTCTTTATTATGGATTGGAGACGAATGTGTAGAAGAAACAGTATACTGATAAAGAGAATTTATTCCAAAGTCAAAAGAGCGATCGAGTTGCAAAAATAAAGGATTTTTTTCCCTCTTGTAATTATAACGAACATAAACCAATTGGATAGAAAAGGAGAGGAAAAAGATCTGTTGATTGGACTCCCCTGTTTCCTTTATTTGCGGGATATATATTTTTTTATTACTGTAATTATATACATAATACATACCCTGTTCTGACCATATTGCACTATGTATCATTTGATAACCCAAAAAATGAAATAGGTCCCGCCTCTGGTTCAAGTAGAAATGTAAATGGAAGAATTACAAGGATATTTAGAAAGAGATAGATCTCTGCAACAACACTTTCTATATCCGCTTCTCTTTAAGGAGTATATTTACACATTTCTTCATGATCGTGGTTTAAATGGTTCGATTTTTTACGAATCCACGGAAATTTTTGGTTATGACAATAAATCTAGTTCAGTACTTGTGAAACGTTCAATTATTCGAATGTATCAACAGAATTATTTGATTTATTCGGTTAATGATTCTAACCAAAATCGATTCGTTGGGCACAACAATTATTTTTATTTTCATTTTTATTCTCAGATGATATTGGAAGGTTTTGCAGTCATTGTGGAAATTCCATTCTTGCTGCGATTGGTATCTTCCCTCGAAGAAAAAAAAATACCAAAATCTCAGAATTTGAATTTACGATCTATTCATTCAATATTTCCCTTTTTGGAGGACAAATTATCGCATTTAAATTATGTGTCAGATATACTAATACCTTATCCCATCCATCTGAAAATCTTGGTTCAAATCCTTCAATTCTGGATCCAAGATGTTCCTTCTTTACATTTATTGCGATTCTTTCTTCACGAATATCATAATTGGAATAGTCTTATTACTCCGAATAATTCTATTTTTCTTTTTTCAAAAGAAAATAAAAGACTATTTCGGTTCCCATATAATTCTTATGTATCTGAATGCGAATTTGTATTAGTTTTTCTTCGTAAACAATCTTCTTATTTACGATTAACATCTTCTGGAGCTTTTCTTGAGCGAACACATTTCTATGGAAAAATAGAATATCGTATAGTAGTGCGCCGTAATTATTTTCAGAAGACCCTATGGTTTTTCAAGGATCCCTTCATGC